TATTTGGCTTCAATCTTCCCTTTACAACACAAAAATTGAAGATCTAGTTACGATTGGAAATACACTTTTGTTTTGTATCTTCATCCATAGATCCTTTACTCATACTCATTCAATTGGAAGATTTGATCCAATTGAAATAAAAAAAAATTATGCTTCGCGATTCCATAATCCCATTTTGTATTCAATTTCGAATTGACCCTTGGATATAAATCGTGAGAATGTATAGTCTTCCTCAAATATGCTATTGAGGGAAAAAGGATTCAACCTTTTCAATTTAAGAAATAAAGTTTTTTTGATCTTGATCGGAATATGAAAAAACCGAAGGATCCCTTAACTATTTAAGTTATTAATCAAACGAATCGCACTTTTACCACTAAACTATACCCGCTACATATCTCCATTATTATATATGAATGAACCTTTTGTCGAACAAAGGAATGAGCAAAGGAATTAGATACAATTAAGATAGCATCAGACTCATGAAAATTCTAGTGTTGGCACTTCGTCCCGCTGGAGGTACTTGAAAAAAATAGGCGAAGAATAGAAAGCAGCTTATTTAAATAAAACTTGACTTGATCATACTTGATCCTAATTCATAATATAATGAAATAGAATTTCTATATATATATATAATATATAATCAAATTCAATATATATATATATATAATTAAATATTTAAATATAATTATATATAATTTATAATTAATATAATAAAATGAAAAGTCATCTTTTTCATTTGCTGGAAGTCATTACTGACATTCCGAATCTAGGGATTTATTAAAGATGGACCATAAAAATGATGAATTCCGCATTTCGTTTTTCGTTTTCAACTTCCCCTTCAACTGCCAGATCCTATGAATTTGGGGATCAATCGGATCAATTGGATTTCAAATGTTCAAATAAAATAAAGCTTGTCCCTTGAACAAGTAAATGAGTTATGTTATATATGTTATAACATATGTGTGTTTCATTTTTGATATTGTTTAATATTAATTGTTATATGTATGTGTTCTTTTCCGGTTAGTAATTAAGTAAATTGAGAAAAAAATACTTATATTTATATACTTAATAAGAATGATAAGAATGTGAAAAATATTCTTTCATATTCTTATTCTATAGTATTCTTATTATTAGTATAGTATTAATAATACTAATCACTAAGAAATGGCACTTCTATCATAGGACTGGGGATAGACATTTTCTTTGTTGCTTCAATAACAACCAAGAATTTTTGATTTGATATCAAATCATACATAATTAAATTGTTTGATCTATGAAATGATTTATCAGAACAAAAAAGGAAATAATGTAATGGCCCGGCCAGTACTTAACCAGGCCGGGGGAATGAACCTTTCTTACAAAATTAAAGAAATGAAGTAAGGGATTCTGTCTATATCTATTCTATCGGGGATAAGATCTCTGTTTCGAATCATTATCTAAATTGAATTACTGATCAAATTCGTAGATATCTTATCCATTTTTATATAGAATTTCAAATTTGTTTTGAATATATTATTCAAATATATTATTTCTAATATTTTTATATTATTATCGTTACTTTATCCTATCTTATAATAAATTATTACTAATAAATAATGAAAAAAAGAAAACGAAGTTTTTTTTTGTTTCAATCTTTTTACTTCACATCATATAAAAAAAAATGCAATTTTGAATTGGGAGAGATGGCTGAGTGGACTAAAGCGGCAGATTGCTAATCCGTTGTACGAGTTATTTGTACCGAGGGTTCGAATCCCTCTCTCTCCGTTCCCTCTGATCACTTCAGACTTTCAAATTGGAAAAAATGGGATCCTTTTTTTTTTTCATCATAGGTAAATGTTAAATGTATGGAATAAAAAAAAATAAATAAAGAAAACTCAACATTTTTTATTCCTCACGTCCAGGATTACGGCCCGGATCGTTAGATAAGAATCCGAAGATGAAGAGAGAAACAAAAAATATCACTACTGTGTAAACGAAGAGTTTGAGAGTAAGCATTACACAATCTCCAAGATTATTTTTTTGGGAAAAAGGAAATAGATTGCCTATTTTTTATCACATACGTTATTTTTGCATAACACCCCCAAAATGAAGTCTTTTCTTGAATCTTGAAAAAAAAAGTAATTTTCAACAAATTTCTTTCCACTTTGTAATAAGAAAAGAAAGGTTAAGAAAAGAAAGGTTCTGATTCCTTCATTACCAAAAATGTTTGGCCATATCCGTTATTGGGTATTGTGGGTTCTTCGAAAGTCCTTGTTTACTGGAATGTAAGAACGAGGAAATAAGTTGATCCAAATTTCTCACCGCGGTCATTCAATTCAATATACAAGAATTTCTATTTTTGAATCGAGGGTTCATAATATAAAACTTATCTGATCTTATCCATTTTTATTTTAGAATTGATTTTTTCGAATAAATCATGAATTATGCAGAGTATTCCAAATTTTATCGAAAACTTACAGCAGCTTGCCAAACAAAAGCTAATAGAAAAAATAGTAGAGGTATGACAGGCATAAAATCTACGATTGGATTGAAAAAGGCATAAGCCTCCGGCAATTTAGCGAAGAAAAAACTACTCGAATAAAGGGTGGAATTAAGACAGATACAGATTAAACTAAAGATATTAAGCATAACAAACATTTCATTCTTGTAGATTAGAAAATTGGATTTTGGTTGAGTTCTTTTTATGAAGGAAAAATAAAAAGGCGGGTCAAAAAATCCTTCTTTTTCTTCGAACTCTCCCAAATCAAAAATCTTTCCTTTCATTCTCAAATGAGAATACAAGGAATTATAGTTTCGTACAATATCTTAATTGAATTTTATGTAATGATCAATAATTTGATCAATAATTTTTTGTGATTCTATATTTACATGTGTTGAATCCTAGCAACAATGTATTTCATATGTATTTGGGCTGGGATTGACGAATGACCAATACCAATATTAGTCTTTATTAGTGTCGAATATAAATCTAAATGGGGCGTGGCCAAGCGGTAAGGCAACGGGTTTTGGTCCCGCTATTCGGAGGTTCGAATCCTTCCGTCCCAGATCGTCTCCATCAGAAACGAAAGATTCTTCTCTTTAACAATTTTCTGTTTAATCTTGCTTGGATATTGGATATATATAATGTGTGACCCAACCCCTTCTTTGTTCTGAATTCAATGTACGGGTAGAAATCAAAATATTTCTTTGAATTTTGAATTCAAAAAAGAATTGGAGGTGGATCATTCCCATTCAGAGTATGCTCATACTCATATTCATATTGAAGTTAGTTACTTATGGAAACCTTGTGTTCCATACCCGTGAAATGGGAATTCGCACATGGTGCATTCTTAATTGAAATAGAAAAAAAACCTTTTTTTTTCTATTTCAATTAAGAATGCACCAAGGAAAGCCTAAAGAAAATAAATGGTGTATCCCAATTCCACACTTTATGTGGAGACTAAAGATTACGTAGTTTTTTGTATTAATTGCATTTCATCGTTCGTCTAAAAACTTCTAAGGAAAAAATAGGAAAAATAAATTGATCTGGATCCCATTTTCTTTTTTTGTATTTTAGCTTATTCAATTGAATAATTGGAAATCAATATAATGTAATGATTGGATGGATGAAAATTTATATATTCCATTTTTATGGAATTGGAGGAAAGATTCTTGAATCTGAAGTAAAACAAAATAGGTCTGTATGCTGTATAATAGATATTATGTATTATTATTGTATTGTTCTATTTCAGTAACAGCAGCCCCTTCCCTTGGTTAAGTCAAAAGGATCACAGATCCTTTAAATATCCATGATTACTCCCAGTAACAATTGTTCGTTGTATATGATGGATATGAAAAGATTAGATTCCTCTTATTCTTGATTCAGATTTTCTCTTTCAGATGAAAGAAAGAATTTTGAATCTTCATTTTTGTGAACCCTTGGTACTTGAATAAGTGTGAAAAATCTATATTATAGAGAGACTTCCGACCTTTTCGAGTCATCGGAATAGCTTATATTTGGTTACTAACTTATTTTGTTCCGGAATTGAAAATCTATTCTATTATTCTATTAAGTAAAGGCCTTTACTTTTTCATTTATGTATTCGAAAAAAAGGGGGGGATGATCCTTTTTATGATTCATCATCCCGAACAATCTGTTGAAGATGTAAATAAGACTTAAGTAAACGCGTTTATTCGTCTTTTTTAGAAATCTGTTTCATTTGAGCCAATGACTATTCATGATTCCATATTGAATCAATTCCATACCGGTTCGAAATTTAATCAGAGGAATGTTATGGTAAAACTTCGTTTGAAACGATGTGGTAGAAAGCAACGTGCGACTTGAAGGACATGATTCGTTGTGGATTCTTACATCCACCATTTTCTATAGGAATGAAGATGCTCTTGAATCGACATAGTTTGTTCTGTTCTTGCTAGGAACCTAATTTGTGTTGGGTTGGTAAATAGGAATAGTACATAATGGAGCTCGAACAAAAAGTATTGATTCATTTCTCGGGGGGAAGAATCTAGGGTTAGTAACAATTAATAAGTTAGACCAACTTTGTAAATATATCCTCAATATCGAAATCGAAGGGTTAAAATTCGAACAAGTTTGAAATAAAATAAAAAAGTCAAATTTGTCGAAATTGGTAAAACTTTTTCGATTAAAATGAAAAGTGTATTATAATAAATCTTTCGTATTATTCATAGAAAGAAATAACAAAAAACAAAAGGTATGTTGCTGCCATTTTGAAAAGGAATAAGGATCACCGAAGTAATGTCTAAACCTAATGATTTTACAAAGTAAAGAGAAAGGATTCCGGAACAAGGAAACACTATTTTCAATTGTCTCAATAATTTTATTTAATTTTATTATAATGAAGAAGAAAAATAGATTCGAGACGAGACAAACAAAAGAGGTTAGAGACGACTCAAGAAATGTCTAAAGAGTTACCTTCGCACTTTTTCAGAATTGCCCAACTTGAGTTATGAGTACGAATGATATTTCTTTTTTTCTGTATCTGTAAGTAAGAACAAAAAACGACTCAAATTATAACTCAAATTATAGTCGACTTCATGATTTTATGGATCTATTTGCCATTATATACAGAATATACAGAAATATTAGAATCATTTTTTCTCGAGCCGTATGAGGAGAAAGCCTCCTATACGTTTCTAGGGGGGGTATTATTTATCTACATCTATCCCAATGAGCGATCTATCGAATCGTTGCAATTGATGTTCGATCCCGAAGAGAAGGAAGAGATCTTCAAAAAGTGGGTTTTTACGATCCGATACAGAATCAAACTTATTTAAATGTTCCTGCCATTCGTTATTTCCTTGAAAAAGGTGCTCAACCTACAGGAACTGTTCATGATATTTTAAGGAAGGCAGAATTATTTAAAGTTAAAGAAAGACCTTCATAAAGAAAAAAAAACAAAATTTCTTTTAATAATTAATAAATAAAAAAGAAAAGGTAACTAGTATCTATTTTGGGCAATTAGTTACTCAAAATTTGCTCTTTTATTGTTGTATTCATACTTTTTCTCTACCTTTTCCTTATTTTTTTTCATCTAAATTTCTTATTTATGTTGTGCCAATCCAACACGAATTCTTATTTGATTTACTTAATACTTAAATACAATACTTAATTAATTATTAATTAAATTGAATTTGTTTTCCATTCATATTGACAATGTTGTATCGAACAAATATAATTCGATCGTAGATAAGCGGATCTGTTTATTCCGACCCCTAATTTGGTTTTCCTTTACTTCAGTCAAATGATGGGTTTGCCGAATTTACTGTTATACATATGCAAGATGTATTTTCTTAACGAAAATCCAAAATTTTGAGAAAATGGGCGGTCTGTAAATTTGGATATTTCTATTTGGAATCCGTTGTTTTTTATTTTTGAATCCGATCCATTCATTTTGCTATTTTAGTGTTTAGAATTGATCATAAAATCTTTCCTCTATTTCTTGTTAGTTCAATGTTTTGACGTAGTTGTACAGTGCAATTCCATTTATTTTTTTATTTCGATCGTATCTACAAATCATATTTATCTGGGTTGCTAACTCAACGGTAGAGTACTCGGCTTTTAAGTGCGACTATGATCTTTTACACATTTGGATGAAGCAATGAATTCGTCCAGACTATTGGTAGAGTCTATAAAACCGCGACTGATCCTGAAAGGTAATGGATGGAAAAAACAGCATGTCGTAATAATAAGAAGAAAATGGAATTTCTTAATTTCTTATTAGATTCCTATTTTTTTTTAGTAGAATTCTGAGTCAATCCTTACCAGATCATTCCAAAATTTTGTTTTTATTTTAGGAGGAAGACAAAAAAAATTCACATTGACAGTTGGGTTTAGTGAATAAATGGATAGAGCCCTACGGCTCCAATTCTGGTAAAAAAAAGCAACGAGCTTCTATTCTTTATTTGAATAATTACCCGATCTAATTAGACGTTAAAAAAAATTAGTGCCTGATGCGGGAAAAGGTTCTCCTGTGAGTGGTCCTTTGATTCTTTTTTTTTATTTTTTTAAAAATCCTAACTATTCTCTATTATAGATTGGAAACGAATGTGTAGAAGAAACAGTATACTGACAAAAAGAATTTGTTCCAAAGTCAAAAGAGCGATCGGGTTGCAAAAATAAAAGATTTTTGAACCTCTAATAATTATAACGAGGATAAACCCATTAGATAGAAGGGGAGAGGAAAAAGATCTGTTGATTGGACTTTCTGTTTCCGGGGTATATATATTTTTTTGTACATAATACATACCTTGTTCTGACCATATTGCACTATGTATAATTTGATAACCCAAGAAATGCCTACTGTTTTTGTTTCAAGTAGAAAAAATGTAAGTCAATGGAAGAATTACAAGGATATTTAGAAAAGGATAGATCTCGGCAACAACACTTCCTATATCCGCTACTCTTTCAGGAATATATTTATGCACTTGCTCATAATCATGGGTTAAATGGTTCGGTTTTTTACGAACCTGTGGAAGTTTTTGGTTATGACAATAAATCTAGTTTAGTACTTGTAAAACGTTTAATTACTCGAATCTATCAACAGAATTTTTTGATTTCTTTGGTTAATGATTCTAATCAAAATCGATTCGTTGGATACAACCACAATAATTTTTTTTTTTCTCATTTTCATTCTCAAATGATATCAGAAAGTTTTGCAATTATTGTAGAAATTCCATTCTCGTTGCGATTAGTATCTTATTTCGAAGAAAAAGAAATACCAAAATATCATAATTTACGATCAATTCATTCCATTTTTCCCTTTTTAGAGGACAAATTATCACATTTAAATTATGTCTCAGATATACTAATACCTCATCCCATACATATGGAAATCTTGGTTCAAATTCTTCAATGCTGGATTCCAGATGTTCCTTTTTTACATTTATTGCGGTTCTTTCTTCACGAATATCATAATTTGAATAGTCTTCTCATTACTCAGAATAAATCTATTTACGTTTTTTCAAAAGAAAATAAAAGAT